AGACCTCATACAATAACTGTCCTAGCTCTACCGTATCTTTTGTTTCATTTCTTCTGGAACAATCACAAACACTTTTTTTATTATCGATCTACTAACAGAAATTCAATGCGTAATCTTAGCATTCAATGTGTATTCCTGAATAATCTCATTTTTCAATTATTCAACCATTTCATTTTACCAAGTTCAATGTTAGTCAGATTAGTCAACATTTATATGTTTCGATGCAACAACAAGATGTTATTTGTAACAAGTAGTTTTGTTGGTTGGTTAATTGGTCACATTTTATTCATGAAATGGGTTGGATTGGTATTAGTCTGGATACAGCAAAATAATTCTATTCGATCTAATAAGTACATTAGATCTAATAAGTACATTAGATCTAATAAGTACCTAGTGGCAGAATTAATAAATTTTAGGGCTCGAAGCTTTAGTATTCTCTTATTTATTACCTGTGTCTACTATTTAGGCAGAATACCGTCACCCATTCCTATGAAAGAAACCGAAGAAAAGGAGGATCCAGACAAAATCGATGAAAGGGAAGAGATACGAGTGAATAGAAAGGAAAAAACAAAAGATGAATTCCTCTTTAAAGAGACACGATATAAAAATGGACCCGTTTATGAAACTTATTATCTGGATGTGGATCGGAATCAAGAAAATTCGAAGTTAGAAATATTTAAAGAAAAAAAATATTTCCAAAGTAAATTACTAAAAAGATTAATACGTAAGATACATACACTAATAGATAGGAAGAAATTCGACCGCCTCCTTGAAAAACCTCTTATGACTAGCCTTTTTTACTTTAAAGACTGGAATTTAGGGTTTCAGTCTATAAAAATTAATAGATTTGAAAAAGCTCTAACCTTAAAACATGAAATGTCACACTATTTTTTTCATACACGTCAAAGTGATGGAAAAGAAAGAATATCTTTTACGCACCCACTCAGTTTGGCAACTTTTTTCGAAATGATACAAAGAAAGATGTCTCTGGTTACAATAGATAAACTCTTCTCTGATGAATTGTATAATAATTGGAATTCTAATAAAAAAGCAAAAAGAAAAACCATAAACAACAAATTTATAAATATAGTAAAAACTCTAGATAAAACTCGAAAAAGTAAATCTCTTATTCTGGGTGTACTCGAAAAAAGAAATAGATTATGTAATTTTTGTAAAAAAAAAAAAAAAAACTTACCTTACGTATATGAACCTTTCTTAAATGGTGCGTCCAGCGGACAAACAAGCAAATATAAAAATTCCAAAAAAAGGGGTTGGAGAAATAAAATTTATGGTCTTTTAAAAAAAAAAAGAGGTGAAACTTATTCTAACAATAACAAAAAAAAAAAAAGAAAACCCTTTATTGGTATTGAGCTGAAAAAAAAAAAAAAAAAAGTTCCTCAATGGGACTACAAATTAAACGAAATTTTGACACTACATACCATAGATAACAAAAAACTTTTTCGAACAGTTCTTACTCTTACGATTTGGTTAAAAAAATGGATTCGGTTAAAAAAAAAAGAATCGACAGCGGTTTTCCATATAAAGGAGAGCCGACTTTTCCATAGTAGGGAAAGCCTACTAAAAAAAAAAAAAAATAGGATTATTTTGAATAGTGATAAAATATTGAAGATTTTAAAGCAATTTGCTTCAATACCAGATTTTCGACGAAATCTAGTCAAAGGCGCGATGCGAGGCCAAAGGCGTAAAATTGGTGCTGGTTTTTGTTGGAAAGCCCTTTTCTTAAAAAAAAAAGCATGTTCCCTCATTTTTTTGGACCGAATAAAGAAAAAACCTTCTTTTAATATTTCCCAAGAAAAAAAAGAAGAAACAAAAATAAATTTGAACACATACGATTTTTTGGAGCAAAGGACCTCCTTTCGAATAGCAAGAAATCTTATATTACTAACACAATCAATTCTGAGAAAATATATAATATTACTGTCATTGATACTAGTGAAAACTATCGTTCGTCAACTATTATTAAAAAAAAATGAATTCGGCCAGGATATAAGAGATTGGAAAAAAGAAGTTCATTTTAAATACTCTTATGACAGGTCGTATGAATTATCAAAAAACGAATGGCATAAAAAGTTATTTCAACCCGGCATTCAGATAAGGATCGAATTTCCTTTTCGTCTGAAATTTTGGCACGGGCCTGATAAAATCGTTAACAATGCTAATAATTCTTATTTTTTAAATCTTTTTGGGCTGGCAGAAACTGAAAATTCTTTTGGACGTTTTGAAATTCAAAATATTTTTTATATTCCAGATATTAAATTTTTTTTTTGTTTTTCTTTTTTTCAAAAACTTTTGAAAGAATTTTTAAAGCTGTCTTGTAAAGTTTTAATAAAATTATTAAAAGCACAAATAATTTTTTTTTTTAACTTTGTTTTAAAATTATTAAAAGCAAGAAGAATTTTAAAAAAAATATATAAAAAAAAAATTCTATTATTTAGATTGAAAAAAAAAGAAAAATATGAATTGAGTGAAAACAAAAAAGAAACAAATTTGATAAGCAATAATAAGATTATTGATAAATCGTTTATTACCATTCAATCTACGAATTGCACAACTTTTTCATTGACAAAAAAAAAACTACAAGGGCTAACTGCTAGAACAAACACAATCATAGAGGAAATACAAAAAATTTTAAAAGATAACAAAAAAGAATTTATAAACCTACATAGAAATATTAATTCTAACAAAATGAGTTATGATGAGAAAATGTTGGAACTGTCAAAAACTTTTTTACAACTATTAAAAAAAAAAAATGTTCGACTAATTCGTAAAACAACTTATTTTATCAATTTTTACCTTAAAGGGGTATATACACATATCTTTTTCTATATCTATAAATTTTTCGATAAATATTATATAAAAAATGTACAACTTTTTTTTTTTGAATTAACAAAAAAAAAAATTATTAACTACAATTCCTATAATAACTATATTTACAACAATGAAACAAAAAAAAAAAAAATGGATAAAAAAAACAAAAATAGAACTAAGTTTATTTACGCTATAAACAAGGAACTTTTAAATATTAGTAATAAGAAGTTACATGCTTTTTGTGACTTATCTTATTTGTCACAAGCATATGTCTTTTACAAATTATCACAAAACACGATTTTTCATTTTTTTAATTTAGATAATGATAAGTTAAAGTTAAGATTTGTCTTTCAATCTAATGTACCATATCTTTTTTTTAAAAATGAAATAAAGAATTATTTTATTGGAACACAAACAATATTCCATTCAAAATTAAGGCATAAGAACCTCCGCAATTCTCAAATAATACATCAATGGAAAAATAGGTTAAAAGTTTATTACAAAGAGGATTTATTTCAGTTCGTATCACAAGAGAGTAGAAATATAGTAAACCACCACTCTATAGTACAAAATAAAAATTTAAAGAAATGTTATTCATATGAAAAAAATCGATTACTTAACTCCGAAAAAAAAAAAAATGTTAAAAAACAAGATAAATACGATCTTTTAGCATATAATTTTATTAAGTCTGAAGATAAGAAGAATTCCTTTATTTCTGAAATACCGTTACAAGTAAATCATAACCAATATATTTTATCTAATTACGACGCAAATAAATGGACTATCCAGGTAGGTATTCCGGTCAATAATTATCTAGTAAAAGCTAATATTATAGCTAGAAAGCAAAATCCGAATAGAAAATTTTTTTATTGGATGAGAATGAATGAAGAAATACTAAAATTCCCCGTATTGAATTCCGAACTTGGGGTTTTTCCCGAATTTTTGATACTCTCTAATTCGTATAAAATTAAAATAAAATCGTGTAACATACCAATGAAGTCGATTCTTTTAAATTTTAATCAAAATGGCATTGAAAATAAAAACAACTTCGATTTCTTACTAAAAAGTAAGTATTGGCTTTTTGAATTGCAAGAAATAAAAGAAATAAATAAAGAATCTTTAGGATTGAAACATTTGAACATATTTAATAATTTTATATATAATCTTTTTTATTTAAAAAAAAAAATTTGTTTTTTTAAAGCGAGATTTAGTTTTTTTAAAAAGAGAAACACAAAAGCTTTGATTTATTTTTTTTTTTTATACAAAATTCGAGAAATAAATTCGAGTTTGTTAAACATTAACGATTATTCTATTTGTCTAGAGGCGTTTAAAAAGGGAGAATTATCGATTAAACCCATTCGTCTGTCTATAAAAAAGAAAGGACAATTTCTTATGCGTCAAACTATAAGTCTTTCTATTTCGGTCATTAATCACAGCAATCACAGAATTAATCAAAGGGCCCGAGAAAAAGGTCATGTTGATAAAAAGAATTCTGATGAATTAATTCTAAAGCATCAAAAGATGACTGAAAATAGAGCCAAAACTCATTATGTTTTGTTTGTTCTTGAAAGTAGTTTATCCCCCAGACGTCGGAGAGAATTCAGAATTCTAATTTCTTTTTATTCTATGAATCAAAGTGGTATGCCTCTAAATGGTACATTTTTTAATGAAAAAAAGGCAAAGAGACCTGTTTTGAATAAAAGCAAAAGAGATACAAAAATAAAATTAAAATTTTTTCTTTGGCCTAATTATCGATTAGAAGATTTCGCTTGTCTGAATCGCTATTGGTTTGATACCAATAATGGCAGTCGTTTCGGTATGCTAAGGGTACATATGTATCCACAATTTAAAAATAAACTGCCCTTGCGCTGCCAAAAATAGAAATACGGATTGACTTTATTTCCCTGCTCTATTTTGTCTATTTGTTAATTTTTAACAAAATTAAGATTATTGTAATGTGTATGCCAAAAAAAAGGAATAGCACTTTTTTTATTGATAACAAAAATATATCTAGTAATAGGGGCCAGTGGGGGGGAGGAGAAGATTAAATTTTATGATAAAAAAACCATTCATCTCGGTTATTTCATACGAAGAAAAAGAAGAAAACAGGGGGTCTGTTGCATTTCAAATACTAAGGCTCACTAATAGGATACGAAAACTTTCTTCACATTTGGAATTGCACAGAAAAGATTATTTATCTCAGAGAGGCCTCCGAAAAATTTTGGGAAAACGACAAAGGATGCTGTCTTATTTGTCAAAGAAAAATAGAATACGTTATAAACAATTAATTAATCAGTTAGATATTCGCGAATCAAAAACGCGTTAATTTTAGTTTTAAGGGCTGTTTTGAATTATTTGATTTAGTAGATCTTGAATTTTAATGAACTTATTTTTACTTTCAGTAATTCATAAAAAAATGAATCGAGTAAAAACCTATGAATATACCAGCTACAAGAAACGACCTCATGATAGTAAATATGGGACCTCACCACCCATCAATGCACGGTGTTCTTCGACTCATCATTACTCTCGATGGTGAAGATGTTATTGATTGTGAACCTATATTAGGATATTTACACCGAGGAATGGAAAAAATTGCGGAAAACCGAACAATTATACAATATTTGCCTTATGTAACACGTTGGGATTATTTAGCTACTATGTTCACCGAAGCAATAACCGTAAACGGACCGGAGTTTCTGAGAAATATCCAAGTACCTAAAAGAGCCAGCTATATCCGAACAATTATGTTGGAGTTAAGTCGTATAGCTTCGCATCTGTTATGGCTTGGCCCTTTTATGGCAGATATTGGAGCGCAAACTCCTTTCTTCTATATTTTCAGAGAAAGAGAATTAGTATATGATCTATTTGAAGCTGCTACTGGTATGAGAATGATGCATAATTATTTTCGTATTGGAGGAGTAGCGACTGATTTACCTTATGGCTGGATCAATAAATGTTTAGATTTTTGCGATTATTTTTTAAAAGGAGTTATTGAATATCAACAACTTATTACACGAAATCCTATTTTTTTAGAACGAGTTGAGGGGGTAGGTATTATTGGAAGAGAAGAAGTAATAAATTGGGGTTTATCAGGACCAATGCTTCGAGCTTCTGGAATACAATGGGATCTCCGTAAAGTTGATCATTATGAGTGTTACGACGAATTTGATTGGGAAGTACAATGGCAAAAAGAAGGAGATTCATTAGCTCGGTATCTAGTCCGCATTGACGAAATGACAGAATCCATAAAAATTATTCAACAGGCGTTAGAAGGAATTCCGGGGGGGCCTTATGAGAATTTAGAAATCCGATACTTTGATAGAGAAAGAAATCCAGAATGGAATGACTTTGACTATCGATTTATTAGCAAAAAACCTTCTCCTACATTTGAATTGCCGAAACAAGAACTCTATGTGAGAATTGAAGCCCCAAAGGGAGAATTGGGGATTTTTCTGATAGGGGATCAGAGTGGTTTTCCTTGGAGGTTGAAAATTCGCCCACCTGCTTTTATCCATTTGCAAATTCTTCCTCAATTAGTTAAAAGAATGAAATTGGCTGATATTATGACAATACTAGGTAGCATAGATATCATTCTGGGAGAAGTTGATCGTTAAAATGATAATTGATCGAATAAAAGTACAAGATATCAATTCTTTTTCTAGATTATTTTTTTTAAAACAGGTTTATGGAATTATATGGATACTTATTCCTATTTTGATTCCTGTATTGGGAATCACAATGGGTGTACTAGTAATTGTATGGTTAGAAAGAGAAATATCTGCAGGGCTACAACAACGTATTGGACCTGAATACGCTGGACCTTTAGGAGTTCTTCAAGCTTTAGCTGATGGAGCAAAATTACTTTTCAAAGAAAACCTCTTTCCATCTAGAGGAGATACTCGTTTATTCAGTATCGGACCTTCCATAGCAGTCATATCCATTTTAATAAGCTATTTGGTAGTTCCTTTTGGTTCTCGTCTTATTTTATCGGATCTCAATATTGGTGTTTTTTTATGGATTGCCGTTTCAAGTATTGCTCCCATTGGCTTTCTTATGTCAGGATACGGATCAAATAATAAATATTCTTTTTTAGGTGGTTTACGAGCTGCTGCTCAATCAATTAGTTATGAAATACCATTAACTTTATGTGTTTTATCAATAGCTCTACGTGCGATTCGTTAAGACATAAACTGTTCTCCATTTCTTACATCTTCTTACTATAAAAGACGAAATGGAGAAAATATATTCACTTTTTATTCAGTATTCAGTTAGATGAACTAAATCCAAGAGTTATATGAGTGAAAGAAAACATTTTATATATAAACTGGCCGTAAAAAAATTAAGTCTCATTTTCTATATATAAGTGTTGGAGAGCTGAACGGAAATAAATAGAAGCAAACGAAAACCTTTGCCCCAAGATTAGGTAATTAGTCATCCTGACTTGAAGCGGGCTAAAAAGATATACCTTAGTGAGTTTTCACTACCATTTGTATGTATTATCATACATGGATTACCGTAACGTAACCGATGCTTGAACAAAAAAGAGTGGATGAGTAGAAACACCAAGATACATAAAGGATTTGTAATGGAGATTATGGAAAAGAATATTTTTGCATAATGGACAACGAATATTAATTGGGGCTTTAAGTTAGTAGAAATGATCAAGCAGTACTCCCCACAATTCCGATCCAGAGTATGCTCCTATCCGTCAATTAAATAACTCACTATTGGAAACGAAATAATCCTTTGTTTTGATTTTGTAAATAGACTTTTCGCAGAAACAGAAAGAAGAATAGAAATCACAAAAAAAAAAAGAAAGAAATACAATTCCAGTATAAAAAAAGAAAAACTATCTTTTTTAGTCTTTCTATATTTCTATTTATATAGATAAAATTAAGATCATAATTCATAAATTAATGTATAATTCTTTTCGTACGGAAAAAGGAAGGGTTGCTGATATCTTTATAATGAGTATTTGATTGAAGAATTAGTTATTACTCAACTAAGAAAAAATAAAATACTTTTTTTTATTATTAAATTAAAGGATGAGATCAATTCAGAAGCACTTTAATTTATATTAATTCAAATTAAAATTAATATAATTATATATAAAATTATTAAAGCAGAACAAACAGAATTCAATTGGTCTAATTCGGGATCGTACAATAAATTTTTACCTTATTCATCTTATAAACATATCAAGAGAAAATAAAAAAAAATACTGACCTGATCCTTAGATTTATTTAAGGTCCTCAAGGAGCCGTCTGCAGTGAAAATCTCACGTACGGTTCTGGAATAGCGATGGAAACTGTGATGGTATGATCGACTATGATTATCTAATAGTTTAAGTACAGTTGATATAGTTGAGGCACAATCAAAATATGGTTTTTGGGGGTGGAATTTGTGGCGTCAACCCATAGGGTTTATTATTTTTATAATTTCTTCCCTAGCAGAATGTGAACGATTACCCTTTGATTTACCAGAAGCAGAAGAAGAATTAATAGCAGGTTATCAAACCGAATATTCGGGTATCAAATTTGGTTTATTTTACGTTGCTTCCTATTTAAACCTATTAGTTTCTTCATTATTTGTTACTGTTCTTTATTTGGGTGGTTGGAATATCGCTATTACTCACATATTTGTTTCTGAGTTTTTTGAAATAAATAAACCATACGGTGTTTTTGAACCGACAATTAATATGATTATTACATTAGCTAAAACTTATTTGTTCTTGTTCATTCCTATCACAACAAGATGGACTTTACCTAGGATAAGAATTGACCAACTATTGAATCTTGGATGGAAATTTCTTTTACCTATTTCTCTCGGTAATTTATTATTAACAACTTCTTCTCAACTATTTTTACTCTAAAAGAATACGATATTCTCTATTCCCAACTTGGATCAAACAAGAGAAATAAACAAAAATAAAACCTATTTATATATATATTCACGATATGTTCCCTATGGTAACTGGGTTCATGAATTATGGTCAACAAACAGTACGAGCTGCAAGGTACATTGGTCAAAGTTTCATGATTACTTTATCCCACGTAAATCGTTTACCCATAACTATTCAATATCCTTATGAAAAGGTAATCACCGCGGAGCGTTTCCGCGGTCGAATCCATTTTGAATTTGATAAATGTATTGCTTGTGAAGTATGTGTTCGTGTATGTCCTATCGATTTACCCGTCATTGATTGGAAATTGGAAACTGATATTCGTAAGAAACAATTACTTAATTACAGTATTGATTTCGGAATCTGTATATTTTGTGGTAATTGTGTTGAGTATTGTCCAACAAACTGTTTAGCAATGACTGAAGAATATGAACTTTCTACTTATGATCGTCACGAATTGAGTTATAATCAAACAGCTCTTGGTCGTTTACCAATAATAGTAATTGACGATTATACAATTCGAACTATTTTGAATTCGACTCAAAAAAAAAATCAGTAAATCCTTGGTTAAAGAAAAATTAGGAATTACTAAGGTTCAGTTTTGATTGAAAGAAATAAGTTTTTCCATTTTGTTTGGCCTCAATAATTACAAAAATCCACTGGTTATTCATTGGTTAAGAATTGCATCGTAATTTGAATTGAAATTTCATTAATTAATATTGCTGACATTATTTCGAAAAAGAGAGTTTCGTATTTGAGCCGCTCTATTCAGAGAAAAGATGAAATTTGTCCAATAACCGTACCTACTTTAATTCACACATTTAATGCAAGTAGAAATTTCTTTTGAATCAACTATTTTTTGGGTCTGGTCTCAATAAGGTCATGAAAATTTTATTTATTTATTTATCTCTTATCCTACATATAATGGATTTGCATGGACCCATACATGATTTTCTTTTAGTTTTTCTGGGATTAGGCCTTATATTAGGAGGTATAGGAGTAGTATTACTTACGAACTCAATTTATTCTGCCTTTTCGCTGGGATTAGTTCTTGTTTCTATATCCTTATTCTATATTCTATCAAATTCCTATTTTGTAGCTGCTGCACAACTCCTTATTTATGTGGGAGCTATAAATGTTTTAATCATATTTGCTGTAATGTTCATGAATGGTTCAGAATATTACAAAGATTTGAATCTTTGGGCCGTTGGGAATGGGGTTACTTTGCTGGTTTGTACAAATATGTTTGGTTTATTAATGACTATTATTACAGATACGTCATGGTACGGGATTATTTGGACTACAAGATCAAACCAGATGATAGAACACGATTTGATAAGTAATAGCCAACAAATTGGAATTCATTTATCAACAGAGTTTTTTCTTCCCTTTGAATTTATTTCGATAATTCTTTTAGCCGGTTTGATAGGTGCAATTTCCGTGTCGCGCCAATAATAATAGATCTATCAACTTATCAACAGCAATCTAAATCAAACTTCATTCTGTGTTATCGCATTTATTTTCCTTCAATTATAATTTGAAATTGTTTATGTCTAAAATAGAAATTCTTTTATTTGACCTATTCCCAATCTATTTCTTTGTTCCAGACTTTGTTTTTATATTCTCATTAATTGAAGACGTTGCCTTGTTATTCATGTTATATTAAAATGAATCCAAATTAATAAGGAGTTGGTCAATGATACTCGAACATGGACTTGTTTTGAGTGCTTGCTTATTTTCTATCGGTATCTATGGATTGATTACCAGCCGAAATATGGTTAGAGCTCTGATGTGTCTTGAACTTCTAGTTAATGCGGTTAATATAAATTTAGTAACCTTTTCTGATTTTTTTGATAGTCGACAATTAAAAGGAAATATTTTCTCCATTTTTGTTATAGCCATTGCAGCCGCTGAAGCAGCTATTGGACCAGCTATTGTTTCGTCAATTTATCGTATCAAAAAATCAACTCGTATCAATCAATCGAATTTGTTGAATAAATAGTATGAATGATAAGTAGTATTAAACAGACAAATTCAAATATTCATAAATTCGAATTGGCGTGTATTATACAGAATATATGATCATGCTTGCGAAAATATAAGAAATCAAAGTATCTTGGTTTTCTTCCATGAGTCCATCCATAAGTAGATTGATTAGAAAAATTCTGGTAAATCTAAATTATTGATTCATCTGGTATCTAAATATATGATTCATTTACAAGTTTACTAGATCGAAATTTTCTTATTAAAAATAATTATAGATAGATCTAATGTCACATTCCGTAAAGATTTATGATACGTGTATAGGATGTACTCAATGTGTACGAGCTTGTCCCACAGATGTATTAGAAATGATACCTTGGGACGGGTGTAAAGCTAAGCAAATTGCTTCTGCTCCAAGAACAGAGGATTGCGTGGGTTGTAAAAGATGTGAATCCGCCTGTCCAACGGATTTCTTGAGTGTTCGGGTTTATTTGTGGCATGAAACAACTCGAAGTATGGGTCTAGCTTATTGATACGTTCCAAAAAACCTGACTTGAATACGACTACATTTTTTTACCTTTATCGACAAAAGCGCGTGCTCAAAAAAATTGATTTTTTTTGAGCACGCACTTTTCTGGTCCAAGTGTATCTTGTTTTTACTACGAATTATTTTCCTTGGTTAACGATAGTTGTAACTTTTCCAATATTTGCGGGTTCTCTAATTTTATTATTTCCTCATAGAGGAAATAAAGTAATTAGATGGTATACTATTTCTATATGTATAATAGAACTCCTTCTAACGACCTATGCATTCGGGTATCATTTCCAATTGGACGAGCCATTAATCCAACTGATAGAGGATTATAAATGGATCAATTTTTTTGATTTTTCCTGGAGATTGGGAATAGATGGAATTTCTATAGGACCCGTTTTGCTGACGGGGTTTATTACTACTTTAGCTACTTTAGCGGCTCGGCCGGTTACTCGAGAGTCCCGATTATTCCATTTTCTGCTATTAGCAATGTATAGCGGTCAAATAGGACTTTTTTCTTCTCGAGACATTTTACTTTTTTTCATCATGTGGGAATTAGAATTAATTCCAGTTTATTTACTTATATCCATGTGGGGGGGAAAGAAACGTTTGTATTCAGCGACAAAATTTATTTTATACACTGCAGGAAGTTCCACCTTTTTATTAATGGCAATTCTAGGTATTTGTTTAGCTAGTTCTAATGAACCAACATTAAATTTTGAAACATCAGCTAATCAATCGTATCCTGTAGAACTCGAAATTCTCTTCTATATTGGATTTTTTATTGCTTTTGCTGTTAAATCGCCGATTATACCCTTACATACTTGGTTACCAGACACTCATGGAGAGGCACATTACAGTACTTGTATGCTTCTAGCTGGAATTTTATTAAAAATGGGAGCGTATGGATTGATTAGGATAAATATGGAATTATTACCCCATGCCCATTCTATATTTTCTCCTTGCTTGATGATAGTTGGCACAATTCAAATAATCTATGCAGCTTCAACATCTCCTGGTCAACGGAATTTAAAAAAAAGAATAGCTTATTCTTCCATATCTCATATGGGTTTCATAATTATAGGACTTGGTTCTATAAGCGATACAGGACTCAACGGGGCCGTTTTACAAATAATCTCTCATGGATTTATTGGCGCTGCACTTTTTTTCTTGGCCGGAACGAGTTATGATCGAATACGTCTCGTTTATCTCGATGAAATGGGCGGAATGGCTATCACAATTCCAAAAATATTTACGACTTTCAGTATCTTATCAATGGCCTCTCTTGCATTACCGGGTATGAGTGGTTTTGTTGCAGAATTGATAGTCTTTTTTGGAATACTTACTAGCCAAAAATATCTTTTAATGCCCAAAATCCTAATTACTTTTGTAATGGCAATTGGAATAATATTAACTCCTATTTATTCCTTATCTATGTTACGCCAAATGTTCTACGGATACAAGCTTTTTACTACCCCAAACTCATATTTTGTTGATTCTGGGCCGCGAGAATTGTTTCTTTCGATTTCTATTCTTTTACCTGTAATATCTATTGGTATTTATCCAGATTTCGTTTTTTCACTATCAGTTGAGAAAGTAGAAGCTCTTCTATCTAATTTTTTTTATCCATAGTTTTTGTGAGGAAATCAAAAAATCAAACACAAATCTTATAATTTTTCAAAATTGTTTGTTGGACAATTTTAAAATAAGTACTTTTTCTTCTCTGAAGTTTGAGTAAAAGAAATTGGAATTATATTCTAAGGGGTATGGAATCCAGCGAGAACCCTTTGATTTTTTTCATTTCCATTACTTGATTCAAAGGGTTCTCGCTGGATTCCATGAAGTTTTCTTATATACATTTATACTGTCCTATTTTATTTTGTATTTTTCAAGTACTTTCTTCAATTCAATTAGATATTAATGGAAATGAACCATAACTATGCAACCCTATTCCTAATAAATTAACCCCAAAGTAGCATATCCAAATTATAAAAAAACCCATTGAGGCCACAATTGCAGAATTTAGACTTTCAAAAATTTTTTTTGTTCGAATATGTAAATAAATTGCAAATATGGTCCAAGTAATAAATGACCAAGTTTCCTTTGGATCCCAATTCCAATAGGATCCCCATGCTTCATTAGCCCATACTGCTCCTGAAAGAATACCTATCGTTAAAAATATAAACCCTAGACTAATAATACGATAACTCCAAAGATCCAATTGTTGAATCAATCGAAACCTGTAATAATTCCTAGAACAAAGAAAATAAGTTTTTATTAAATGATTCTTTTTTTCTATTATGTATTGAATTTCGCCCAGTGAAAATGGCTCATTTACGAAATTTTTGCTTTTACAAAAATTTATTATGAAATTTTGAAATGTAATAACTAGAAGAGCTAGTGATAATAATGATCCGCATAAAAGGGCGGCATAGCCCAATACCATCATACTTACGTGCATCATTAACCAATGGGATTGGAGAGCGGGTACTAATATTTCAGATTCGTTCATTTCAGTTAAAAGACCCGAAGTAGCAAAACCTTGGGTAAAAATAGCACTTGGCGCGGTTATTGCATTTAAATAGGTTTTAATTTTTTTTAAATGCGGAACAACCATATGAATACTGGAGAAACTCCATGAAAGAAAGATTAACGATTCATATAAATTACTTAATGGTAAATGTTGCAAATAAATGCAACGAGTAACTAATAATCCCGTTATACAGGAAAAAGTAGTCAGTATCCCCTTTTCTGACGAATCATATAGTCCTACGATTTCATCGACTAATAGGGTTAGTAAATAAATTGTAATTCCAATTGAAACCACTGAAAAGGATATATGTGTAAATATATGCTCTATAGTTGAAAAGATCATAAATTTTTTTTTAATAAAAAAGCGTGGCGATTTCACTTCAATGTCAATTATAGGATAATTGACATTGAACTCAAGAGTTGAACTCAGTATAGGACTTACGCTTTTAGAAGATGCCATGCCGCTACTCGGACTCGAACCGAGATGCTCTAGCACTGCTTCCTAAGAGCAGTGTGTCTACCGATTTCACCATAGCGGCTTGTTTGAAATCATACTAACCTTTTTTTTATTCAAATGCAATAACTATTTCTACATTTATGGATTGATTCTCCAGTGGAAATAGAGGCTCTAAAATTGGCATATTCTTCCTATAACCACTTAAAAGAAAAGGGCTTTTATTTTTTTAATTAGGTTAAATTAAAAGTTAGGATATATCTAGTGATACTAACTTAAAGAAAGAATTTTGTAATTATAAAAACGAAACAAATTCAATTTATCATAGCTATTGATCGGGGCAAGCCAAAAATAGAAATTTTTCTTTTTAGTTCTATGTTAGATATTTTTTTAGATATATATATATTTTTTTATTTTATATCTATTTATATTAACTTATAGAACTTTAATTAACTTATAGAACTATATATAAATATTTATAACTATATATAGAAATATTAACTTCTATATAAATACAATATTTTTGTAATAAAAAAAAATTTCAAAATTGTTTCTAACTTATAATATAAAATAAGACTTATAAAGAAATTAGAAACAATTTCCAATTAAAAACAAATTAGACTGACTACTTTTCGAATTAAAGCAACTCAGATTTTTCCAATTGTTGATTATTGATTTTTTGCATAAAAAAAACTTTTTGAATTCCTCGTAGAAAGAGATTTACCTAATGAAAAAGCTTTCAACGCTGCCCAATATCCTTTCTTTTTCCAAAGATTTTTACGAATACGTTTTTTTGAGATAGAAGTACGTTTTTTCGGAACTGCCATTCAAAAACTAGAATAAGTATTTAATAGTTGGATGTCAAAGACATCTATTATCTTTTGTTCAAAACCCCTTATTTTATTTATTTTTATGCAAGATATATATCAATATTCATGGATTATACCGTTTATTCTCTTTCCAGTTCCTATATTAATAGGAGTAGGACTTCTACTTTTTCCCACCGCAACAAAGGATCTTGGTCGTATGTGGGTTTTTCTTAGTATTTTATTCTTAAGTATAGTTATGATTTTTTCAACCTATCTGTCTATTCAACAAAAAAATAACCCTTCTATCTATCTATCTATATGGTCTTGGATTATCAATAATGACTTTTCTTTAGAATTTGGCTATTTAGTTGACCCACTTTCTTCTATTATGTTAATATTAATCACTACTGTTGGAATTATGGTTCTTATTTATAGTGACAATTATTTGTCTCATGATCAGGGATATTTGAGGTTTTTTGCTTATATGAGTTTTTTCAATATGTCAATGTTAGGATTAGTTACTAGTTCTAATCTGATACAAATTTATTTTTTTTGGGAATTGGTTGGAATGTGTTCTTATCTATTAATAGGTTTTTGGTTCACCCGGCCTATTGCATCGAATGCTTGTCAAAAAGCGTTTGTGACTAATCGTGTTGGAGATTTTGGTTTATTATTAGGAATTTTAGGCTTTTATTGGATAACAGGGAGTTTAGAATTTAGAGATTTGTTTGAAATATTCAATAACTTGGTTTATACTAATGAAATTAATTTTTTATTTTCTACTTTGTGTGCCTTTCTATTATTTGTTGGCTCAATTGCTAAATCTGCTCAATTTCCCCTTCATGTATGGTTACCCGATGCTATGGAAGGGCCTACCCCTATTTCAGCTCTTATACATGCCGCTACTATGGTAGCGGCTGGAATTTTTCTTGTCGCCCGGCTTCTCCCGCTTTTAATAGTTTTACCTTCCATAATGAATCTAATAGCTTTGATAGGTATAATAACATTACTTTTAGGGGCCACTTTAGCTCTTGCTCAAAAAGATATTAAGAGGGGTTTAGCTTATTCTACAATGTCTCAATTGGGCTATATGATGTTGGCTCTAGGTATGGGTTCTTATCGAGCTGCTTTGTTTCATTTGATTACTCATGCTTATTCCAAAGCATTGTTGTTTTTAGGCTCCGGATCGATTATTCATTCAATGGAAACTATTGTTGGCTATTCTCCAGATAAAACCCAAAATCTGGTTCTTATGGGAGGTTTAAGAAAACAGGTGCCTGTTACTAAAATATCCTTTTTAGTGGGTACGCTTTCTCTTTGTGGTATTCCGCCTCTTGCTTGTTTTTGGTCCAAAGATGAAATTCTTAATGATAGTTGGTTGTATTCACCGATTTTTGCAATAATCGCTTGTTCCACCGCGGGGTTAACTGCATTTTATATGTTTCGGATATATTTACTTACTTTTGAGGGACATTTAAATGTTTATTTTCAAACTTACAGTGGCAAAAAAAAAAATTCGGTATACTCAATATCTTTATGGGGTAGAGAAGGGCAAAAGGGGATTAAAACCAATTTTTACTTATTACCTTTATTAACAAGGAATAATGAAAAAAAAAAAAAATTTTCAAAAATAAAAATCGAATTAATGGAACAAGTATGATAGTACCTTTCTTTACTATTCCTAATTTAGGCACTAAAAACATTTTTTCGTATCCCCGTGAGTCGGACAATACTATGCTATTTCCTATGCTTGTATTAGGTTTATTTACTTTGTTCATTGGATTCATCGGAATTCCTTTCTTCAATCAAAAAGGAATGCAGTTAGATATATTATCGAAAGTGTTAATTCCGTTTATAAGTTTTTTAGATCAAAATAAAAAAATATTCATGGGTTGGAATTGGTATGAATTTCTAACAAATGCAACTTTTTCGGTCAGTATAACTTCTTGTGGAATCCTGATAGCATCCTTTTTCTATAAGCCCGTTTATTCATCTTTACAAAATTTATATTTCTTAAATTCAGTTGTTAAAAGTATTTCTAATAAACTGAAAATTCTTTGTGATAAAATCATATATGTGGTATATGCTTGGACATATAATCATGGTTATATTGATTATTTCTATATAATCTTCTTAACTCAAAGTATAAGATTTTTTTCTGAAGTAATTTCTTTTTGTGATAGACGAATAATTGATGGGATTCCAAATGGGTTCGGTATTATGAGTTTTTTAATAGGAGAAAGCTTTAAATATGTAGGAGGCGGTCGAATTTCTTCCTATCTATTAGTGTATGTATCTTACGTATTAATCTTTTTAGTAATTTACTTTGGAAATATTTTTTTTCTTTAAATATTTCTAACTTCGAATTTTCTTGATTCCGATCCACATCCAGATAATAAGTTTCATAAACGGGTCCATTTTTATATCGTGTCTCTTTAAAGAGGAATTCATCTTTT